GGGGAAGGGATCCCCCGAATATTGGGTATCCGTTGTTAAACCGGGCCGAATACTTTATGAAATAAGTGGAGTATCAGAAACTGTAGCCAAAGCAGCTATGAAAATAGCTGCATGCAAAATGCCTATACGAACTCAATTTGTTATTTCAGGATCAGGATAGGTAAACAAAAGTAAGTAAAGGTGTATTGAGAATGAAAAAACAAACGCGGATTTCTTTATCTCTGGACAGACAATATTTATTTTTTCCCTTGTCCCTTGCATTGAAATAAGAGATAAAAAAAAAAAAAAAAAAAATGATATGATTCAACCTCAGACCCTTTTAAATGTAGCGGATAACAGCGGAGCTCGAGAGTTGATGTGTATTCGAATCATAGGAACTGGTAATCAACGATATGCTCATATTGGCGATGTTATTGTTGCTGTAATCAAAGAAGCAGTGCCCAACATGCCTCTAGAAAGATCAGAAGTAATTAGAGCTGTGATTGTACGCACGTGTAAAGAACTCAAACGTGAAAATGGCATGATAATACGATATGATGACAATGCAGCGGTTATCATTGATAAAGAAGGAAATCCAAAAGGAACTAGAATTTTTGGTGCGATTGCTCGGGAATTGAGACAGTTGAATTTTACTAAAATAGTTTCATTAGCACCCGAAGTCTTATAGTCTTCATTATATATTATTATAATTATTATATTAATTTATAATTTATTAATTATTATTATTCGACTATTTATATTTTATATTTTGATATATTAAATTATACTATTTTATAGTATATTCATTCCTATTTTTATTTCTAGTTATATCATATTTATATCATAGTATAGATATAGAATAGAATATATAATTCTAGAATTTATATTCTATTTTCTATTAATTCGAATATCTGAAATAGATCCAATTAATAGATCGTGTCTCATGCATATACTTTTAATTAAAAGAAATTATAATTTAATAATAAATTTAATAATAAAAAAAATTCAATAAAAAAGAAAAAAATTAAACTAAAACAAAAAAAGCATGTTGATTATATCAAAAATGAGGAGGCACCAATAACTATAATTCGTCATGGGTAGGGACATTATTGCCGATATAATAACTTCTATAAGAAATGCTGACATGGATAAAAAGGGAAGGGTTCAAATAGCATCTACTAATATCACTAAAAATATTGTTAAAATACTTTTACGAGAAGGTTTTATTGAAAACGTTCGAAAACATCAAGAAAGTAAAAAAAAATTCTTGGTTTTAACCTTACGACATAGAAAGACTAGGAAAGGGAATAAAATTATTTTAAAGCGTATCAGCCGACCCGGTCTACGAATTTATTCCAACTATCAACAAATTCCTAAGATTTTAGGCGGAATGGGGATTCTAATTCTTTCTACTGCTCGAGGTATAATGACAGATCGAGAAGCTCGACTAGCAAAAATTGGAGGAGAAATTTTGTGTTATATATGGTGATTCTCCTGCGGTAACTTAATACTCTCTCGAATTTACTATTTATCTATTTGTAAAATAGAGAGGAGAAGTGAATTATAGAATTATAGAACTCTTCCTCTAGTAGTTGATACTTAAAGGGGGTTATCTGAAATGAAAGAACAAAAATTGATTCATGAGGGTTTAATTACTGAGTCACTTTCCAACGGTATGTTTCGAGTTCGATTAGATAATCAAGATCTAATTCTAGGTTATATTTCAGGGAGAATCCGACGCAGTTTTATACGTATACTACCCGGAGATAGAGTAAAAATAGAAATGAGTCGTTATGATTCAACCAGGGGACGCATAATTTATAGACTTCGAAAAAAAGATTCGAACGATTAGATCATTCTTTTAAACATCCCCCTCGTAGGGGTATAATTCGAAAAAAACTAATTTTTGTTTCCAAAAAAATAGATTCAGAATGAAGGTAAGGAATAAAAAATATGAAAATAAGGGCTTCTGTTCGTAAAATTTGTGAAAAATGTCGACTGATCCGTAGGCACGGGCGAATTATAGTAATTTGTTCCAATCCGAGACATAAACAGAGACAGGGATAATTCTTCTCAAGTTCTAAATAAAGAACTTTATAAAAGAAAAAAACCCATGTACATGTAAAAAGAAAGAAAAAAGAATCAGTTTTCATATAAAATGGATATTCCGCGTATCTTTCTGTATATCTCTGATTCTTCCTTATTTTTTTTTATTCTTATGAATATGAGATAATAAAATATGACAAAACCTATAGCAAAAATTGGTTTACGTAAGAATGCACGTATTGGTTCACATAAGAATGAACGTCGAATACCGAAAGGAGTTATTCATGTTCAAGCGAGTTTCAACAATACTATTGTAACTGTTACAGACGTACGAGGTCGGGTAGTTTCTTGGGCTTCCGCGGGGACTTCTGGATTCAGAGGCACAAGAAAAGGAACACCTTATGCTGCTCAAGCAGCAGCACTCAACGCTATTCGTACAGTAGTGGATCAGGGTATGCAACGAGCAGAAGTTATG